CCTAGTGACACCGCTCGAATTTGGCTTAAAAAAAAGAAGGGATAAAGTAAAATAATCTTTTTCACAATATACATACTATGACTAGTAATGCGGTACAAATAATTCCAGATATCGACATCTGGAATAGAAACAAGCAAAAAGCTTTTCATAATTTTTAATCATACATAATATAATTGAATTGTCAAAACAAAAATTTGATTCTTTTTACGAATTTGATATTGGAAATCCGCGAATCTAGAAATTCATTTCGGACAATTGAACCTTCTCAAACTGTTTCTTCTTAAGAACCAAAAATATTTGTGCCAAAATAACAGATGCCAAGAAGAACAAAAGGCCTTGGACACGGAATGGATCTTGAAGTACTATTTCCGCATCTCCTTGACCAAATCCACCCACATTAGGATTACTCGTTAATGGCTGATCAAGTTTGATAGATTCGCCTTCGGAAACAAGAAGTTCTGGCCCTGGTGGAATAATATCAACCACTTGACGTTCATCTGACGCATCCGATATGGTTATTTCGTAACCCCCTTTTTCTTTTCGTATGATTTTACTTACTACACCAGCCGCTGTAGCATTATAAACTGTATTGTTACTCTTGATCCCATCGGGATAAATCTGACCCCTTCCTCTGTTCCCGCCTACATATATGGGATATTTTAAGAAGTGAACATCTTTATTAGTAGCGGGGTCCGGGGAAAGAATAGGAAAGGTGACTTCACTATATTTCTGACCAGAAACAGGACCTATCACAAGAATATTTTTTTTATTGGGGCGATAGCTCTGAAAAGACAGATTGCCTATCTTTTCTTTCATCTCGGGCGAAATACGATCGGGAGGCGCTAATTCAAATCCCTCAGGTAAAATAAGAACAGCCCCCACATTCAAACCTCCCCTTTTACCATTAGCAAGAACTTGTTTAACTTGCATATCATAAGGAATTCGAACAACTGCTTCAAATACAGTATCAGGAAGTACCGCTTGCGGAACCTCAATATCCACGGGCTTATTAGCTAAATGGCAATTGGCACATACAATACGTCCGGTCGCTTCTCGTGGATTTTCATAACCCTGCTGTGCAAAAATGGGATATGCATTTGAAATGGATGTCCGAGCTATGATATATATCATCAGCGATACGGAAATAGATCGAATAATCTCTTTCTTTATCCAAGAAAAGGTGTTTTTAGTTTGCATGGTCCAATCATTGATCCCGAAAATTTCTACAATAAAATTAGGTAGGTCGCTTGTAGAGTTCCCTATCCACAATTCTGCTATTTACTTTATTGAAATCATTTTACTGGAATATAAGGAGTAGGAGAAATCCCTGTAGGGTAGAAAGAGTAAGTACGTCTTAAAATGGAAATGCTTTGCTTATGTACCTTATGTTACAAAGTAACAAATATTCTAGTTAGATCAGTCATTCATTGAATGATAAATCACTACAAGTGATGGAGATATACGATTTAAATAACGGAAGATCCAATATTTAAAAATTGTATCCAGAATGACTGGAAAAGTAGAAACAAGACCCGATATAATTTGATCGTTGTGAGCAAATCCAAAATCTTTGTAGACATAGCCAATCATTAGTTCCCAACCATGGGGCGAATGGAATCCGATACATAAATCAGTTAATAAAAGAATAGAAAAAGCTTTTATTGTGTCACTTAAGTTATATAGGAATTCTTGAACCCAAGAGTTAAGAATAGCAAGTTCTTCATTACCCAGAATAGAATAACCACTTAAAATAACGAAAGAGGTTATATTTGTCGATAAGTGCAAAATCATATGGATATGATCCTCATTGTGCATCTTGATCAATTGGATCGTTTCTTTGTGGATTCCTATACGAAGTGTTTGTAGATGTGTTTCCGGGTATTCTTTTATCATTTCGTCCAAGAGTAAGAGTTCTTCCAATTCTATGAATTTTTCTAGAATACTCTTTTCTTGAATATCAGTCAAAAAAGTTTCGGATTGCCTAGTATTCCACCAATTAGTAATCCAAAATTCAAGACTTTTATTAAATGAGAGAGAGATCCACCAGGGCAAAAATACTATAGATGTAAGATATAGAAGAGGAAGAAATGCTTTCTTTTTTACCATTTTTTCATCTTTGAATTGTTAATGAACCCACCTCATTTGTTGAATCTATGTGATCTACTATTTCTATTAACCCTAAGTTCTATTACAGGGCATCGGACCTATTAATCTATTCCCTGTTTTTTTATTTGTGATTCAGTAGTTAGTCCTTGAATTTCGAAAGAATACAGAAATAGAATAAGAGCCCGTTTCAAATGAAGAAATAAGAAAAAATCTTGTTTCCAGATACCTCAATTGAATTGATCAAATTCGAAGCCCTTTTCGATAAATGCTTGAAAGAACCAATTCAAGCAAGTAATGAATATTATTCGGATTTTAAGCCAAAAGAACTCCCTTTGTCTTTTCTATCAAAAAAGAAAATCTTTCGAAAAAAAAAAAAATGGCCGGCTACCCCACAGTTCTAGTCCAGGAAAAATGGAGAGAGATTTATTAAGAATATTGTGATCTACCGATCATAAATTCAAAACCTAATGTATTCAAAACCTAATGTAATGATCAAAAATGAGTGGCAAAACAAGACAGAAAAGTTATCCTTATAAGAGATCCAAGCAATCTTTTGCCTTTGATCATTAAGAAAAACATTTGATCATTAAGAAAAACAAAAGAAAAGATAAAAAAAAAAGAAAAGTCGATTGACAAAAGAAAGGAGAGAGAATTTCCAAGATATGATCTATTTGTATCTAACCTATCAATTCATATTGAAAATAAAAAGAGAAATCCTTTATTCCGAAATGTTTTGATATACGAGATGAATCTATTATTTTATTTCGATTTGTTACTTTTACTTGTTTTTTACTAAATTGAGTTGAGTGGATTTCCATACGCATAAATTCTTTTTTATGCATACAAAAAAAATTTCGTTTTATGGATGTTCCATATACGCATACTTTGGCTCGAATGAACGTTCTGAAAAAATTTTATTAAGCTATGCTATGCTGAAGAAAGAACAGAGAATTCTTGAATTTTTTCCCTGCCGCTGGGAAAGAATTTCTTCTTCAGTTCAAGTTCATTTCAAAATACTTCAATCGGTACGCGCAAGAAATAGGCCAATTCGGCGGCTTTTTGCTCAATTTCACGCGGAGTCAAATTCTCATCAGTACGCGTCAAGGGAACGGCCCCCTGTCCTTTGATTTCCATATAAAGGACACGACGAGCATAAATACCCTCTTTAACTTCGATTCGGATGGACTGAATATCTTTCATACGAAATCGTAGAAAGATGCGACGATTTTTTCCAGGAAATCCCCAACGAAAAATACACACTATTCCTTCTTTTCTATCGAATCGATCATAGCCACTACCTACATTCCACGAGATTGTGCACCACAAATAGGAACTAATAAAGAGACCTGCGATACCGTAGAAAGACATCACGATCCCTTGTGGAAAAAAAAGAATTTGTTGAGACGGAACTAAAGATATCAAATTCTTACCGAGATAACTGGAAGATCCAACTAATACGAATCCTAGTGAACCTAAAAAAAGGATAAAGGCCCAGCAGAAATTACTTATTTTTCGAGACCCCACTATAAGTTCTATCCATATATGTTCTGATCGACAACTCATACTAGATCCAGTTGCATTTTATTGGAATTGAGAAAATAGTCCAAATGAATTTGACTTTCGTTTTTTTTGTTTCCGAAGTAACTCTCATCAACTAGTGTCATTCGAATGTAAGCCTTTAGGAGTAATTCATCTAATTGGTTAGATCAAATTGGTTAGATCAAATTGGTTAGGTCTAAAATAAGAATATCCCTTTTATATGATCTCCTATAGATATCCACATATAGATACATTGACTTTCCATTTCCTACATCCACCTCGATTCCGATCTATTTGAAAATTGCTATAATTTATTTAACCATATATTTACGCATACATAAAAGCTATGTTCGGAGGAAACTGCCATATTCTACTAAATAGATATCTGTGTTATCTATATCTAAGTCTTGAAAAAAAATAGATAAGATTTGCACCTATCGAATCTAAAAAATCTTGTTTTTTTGAACATGAAGAGATAAAGAAGCCATTGCAATTGCCGGAAATACTAGGCCCACTAAAGGCACAAAGAAAGAGGGTAAGTTGTTAAAAATTATCATAGAATGGGTACCTCGATTTAATATTTGTACCTGTTATTGTTAGAAAGATATCTTAGAATAATTATAATTCGTATATAATTATATTGAGTATATCGAAGTGACTATATATATTAAATAATAAGTGTAAGGAATGGATAATTAAATAAATGAGACTTATTCTTCTTTATCTTTCTACATGAAATAAATATAGAAATATACGTATGATAATCTATTCTATTCTTGTCTTCAAATTCGAATTCAATTCGAATTTTTATTTTATTTAATAAATAAAAAAGAAAGAGTTTCTTACAAATTCACGAAGGATTCGTTAGAATTCAATCCAACAACAGGATTCTTAGTAAAAATAGAGATTCTCGGAAGATATAGTAGAAAGAAAAGATACTCTATATCTATCTTTTCTATATTTGAATTATATATACTATACATACAAAGCAAGAAGGAAAGATGACCTTCGGTTTATTTTATTTGCCTTGCCCAATTTGAATTTTGAAGAAGGAACCCTTTTTTTTATCTTGTTGCTAGAGGTTTCCTAATTAATAATCAGGAATATCGGTAGAAAAAAAAAGAATTATCCGCACGATTCTTTCTACAATTTACAATTAAATATTATGATTATGTCACCAAAGAAAAAAGAAAGTCTTCTTTAGAATTTTTACTTTGATTCCGATAAACTACCTAATTGTTCGCTACAAATAAAAAAATGTAACTAAATAAAATAAAAATAATTTGACTTAAGGCTCCACTTAACTTAATAAGTGAATTTTAATTCAAAGGAAAAAAAGCGTGAAGCTTAAATAA